ACCCCTTTTATTTATGCCAAATAGCTCAGGAACAAATATGTACGGAATAGAAAGATTCCAACCCCCCAAGTAAAGAACTGTTACAAATAATGAAGAAACTAGTAGATTCAGATATGAAGCAATGTAAAATAAACCAAATTTGATACCTGAATATTCGGTTTGATACCCTGCTACTAATTCTTCTTCTGCTTCTGGTAAATCAAAAGGTAATCTTTCACACTCGGCCAGAGAAGAAATTAGAAAAACGATAAACCCGATGGGTTGACGCCACAAATTCCACCCCCAAAAACCATATTTTGACTGCGCTTCCACTATATCAACTGTACTTGAACTGTTAGATAATCATAGTCGATGATAACATCACTGTGCCCATCGCTATTACAGAACCGTACGTGAGATTTTCACCTCATACGGCTCCTCAGAGGTCACAAATAAATCTAAGGGCCCTTTCCTATTCTTTATCTTGATATGTTTGTCAGATAGAGTAAAAATCTATCCTAAGGTCCCAAATTAGACCAATGGAATTCTGTCTGCTATATTTAAAACTAATAAATAAATGCTTCTGAATTGATCTCATCTTTTAAGTAAGAATTAAAATTTTTCTTTGTTGATTAATAACCTTATCATTAAATAAAATAAAAAAAATGCGCTTTATAGCAATATCACATATACATTTCAACCTCGAATTTTCAATTACGAAAAAAATTAGAGAGTCCATTAGTTCAGGAATCATGACAAAAATTTTATCTCTCTAAATCGAAATCAAAATTGAATTATAGGAAAGAAACAATAAAAACAAAAAAAAAGAAAAAAGGAAGAAAAAAAAAAAGACATCCCTCCTTTTTGCTTTTGCAATTAGATTCTTTTCTTTCTATTTCGATTTATTTTATTTCATTCCTATTCTCCTTTCTCAGAAAAAGGGCCTTTAACCAAAGTAAAAGATTACTTCGTTCTTGATAGTTATTTACTTACTCAGTGGATAGGAACGTACTCTGGATCAGAATCATGGGGAGTACTTCTTGATCATTTCTACGAACGTAAAGCCCCAATTCGAATTCCTTTTATGTACAGAAATATCCTCTTGGATAACTTACATAATCTCAATTACTAATCCTTTGTGTATCTTGGTCTTCCTAACCATCCACTCATTTTTGCTTTCAACCTCCCGTTGTGTAAATCCATCTATGGTAATAGACAGTAAAAACTCCATACAGTTGATCTTTTGAACCCGCTTCAAGCTATCATGACAATTCACCAATCTTGGGGTAAACAATCTCTATTACTTATGTTTACTTTTTTCACCATTTGATTCTTGTACATAGGAAATGAGACTCAACCTTTTTACTGCAAATTTAGAAGCCGTTTTCTTTCACTCATATAACTATCTGGTTTAGTTCATCAACTCAAATGCTGAAGAAAAATGAAAATATATATAGTCAATCAAATCTTTTTATCCTTGTTTCTAGAAAGAAAAGAATTTGGAGAAATTTTAGGTCTCACCGAATCACACGTAGAGATATTGATAACACACATAGAGCTAATGGTATTTCATAACTAATTGATTGGGCAGCTGCCCGTAGACCACCTAAAAAGGAATATTTATTATTTGATCCATATCCCGACATAAGAAGTCCAACGGGAGCAATACTTGAAACGGCAATCCATAAAAAAACACCAATACTAAGATCGGCTAGAACAAGGTGATCACCAAAAGGAATTACTGAATAACTCAGAAAGATAGATATTACTGCTATGGATGGTCCGATACTGAATAAACGATTATCTCCTGTAGATGGAACAAGGTTCTCTTTCAAAAGTAGTTTTGTCCCATCTGCTAGAGCTTGAAGAATTCCTAAAGGGCCGGCATATTCAGGTCCGATACGTTGTTGTATTCCTGCAGATATTTCTCTTTCTAACCAAACAATTACTAGTACACCTATTGTGATTCCTAATACAAGAGTCAAAATAGGGACAAGCATCCATATGATCCCATAGACTTCTTTTAAGGATTCCAATTTGGAAAAAGAATTGATAGTCTCTATTTCTTTTGTATCAATTATCATTTCAACGATCAACTTCTCCCATAATGATATCTATGCTACCTAGTATTGTCATAATATCAGCCAATTTCATTCTTTTAACTAACTGAGGAAGAATTTGCAAATTGATAAAACCTGGTGGGCGAATTTTCCATCTCCAAGGAAAAACGCTCTGATCTCCTATGAGAAAAATTCCCAATTCTCCTTTTGGGGCTTCAACTCTCACATAAAGTTCTTGTTTCGACAATTCAAAAGTTGGAGAAGGTTTTTTACTAATAAACCGATATTCAAAATCATTCCATTCAGGATCTTTTAATCTGCCAAAACGTCGGATTTCTAAATTTTCGTAAGGCCCTCCTGGAATTCCTTCCAGAGCCTGTTGAATAATCTTTATGGATTCTGTCATTTCACCGATTCGTACTAAATAACGAGCTAATGAATCCCCTTCTCGTTGCCATTGAACCTGCCAATCAAATTCGTCGTAAGACTCATAATGATCAATTTTACGAAGATCCCATTCTATTCCGGAAGCTCGTAGCATTGGTCCCGATAAACCCCAATTTAATGCCTCGTCTTCCCCAATAATGCCTATGCCTTCAACTCGTTCTAAAAAAATAGGATTCCGGGTAATAAGTTTTTGATACTCAGCAAGCCCTGTTAAAAAATAATCGCAAAAATCCAAACATTTATCTATCCAGCCATAGGGTAGATCGGCAGCCACTCCTCCAATACGAAAATAATTATGCATCATTCGCATACCGGTGGCAGCTTCGAATAGGTCATATATCAATTCTCTTTCTCGAAAAATATAGAAGAAAGGGGTCTGCGCACCAATATCCGCCATAAAAGGACCGAGCCATAACAAATGAGAAGCTATCCGACTCAACTCCAACATAATGACTCTGATATAGCTAGCCCTTTTAGGTACTTGAATATTGCCTAATTGTTCGGGTCCATTTATGGTTATTGCTTCTGTGAACATAGTAGCTAAATAATCCCAACGTGTTACATAAGGCAAATATTGTATAATTGTTCGGTTTTCTGCAATTTTCTCCATCCCTCTATGTAAATAACCCAATATTGGTTCGCAGTCGACAACATCTTCACCATCTAGAGTAACGATGAGTCGAAGAACACCGTGCATTGATGGGTGCTGAGGCCCCATATTGACTATCATGAGGTCTTTTCTTGTAGTTGGTGCAGTCATAAGTTTTTTACCGATTCATTCTTCCATGAATTACTGAAAGTGAAAAGAAGTTCATCAAAATTTAATCGAAACATATAAGTGAAAATGAAATGACTCTTCAAATTAATCAAATTAACGAGTTTTTGTCTCTCGAATGTCCAACTGATTAATTAATTCTTTATAACGTACTCTATTTTTTTTTGCCAAATAAGCTAGTAGTCGTTGACGTTTTCCCAAAATTTTCTTCAAACCTCTCTGAGATAAATAGTCTTTTTTGTGCAATTCTAAATGTGAAGTAAGTCTCCGTATCTTATTGGTGAAATTGAATACTTGAAATTCAACAGATCCTCTCTTTTCTTCTTGATAAATAACTGAAATGACAGAATTTTTTACCATAAACGAATTTCCCCTTTCTTTATTTTACAGATATGGATTTTATCGAATTTTAGCGATCAGTAATAATAATGCCAGTAATTTGAACGTGTTATATAGACTTAATTTCTTTATGAACCCCTAATTTTATCAATTCCAATAAATTAATCAATTTTTAAATTTGATTCAGATAGGAATCCAAAAAGGTGGTAGGTACGTTTTTTTCATTCACAAAAGCGAATAATTTAAACCTAAAATCCTAAAATGAAGAAGATTCTGTTGATTCATTTATAGATCCAATCGCTACCTTATTGATTTAGTATCGTCTACTCGAATTAGATTCGAATGAGATGTAAGACAAGGCATGTGTGCATTTGTTTGCTTTCAGATACTCTATACGAGACAGGGTATATAGTACTATCAATTAATTTTCAATCGTGGATACATATGTATCCTTAAGATACTGAAACGGCTACCATTATTGGTATCAAACCAATAACGATTCATACAAGCTAAATCTTCTAATCGATAATTAGGCCAAATAAAGAACTTAAATTTAATTAATTCATTTTTCTCTTTATAAAGAGGTTTCCTTTCATCCAAAAATTGACTCCAGTTTTTTACATTGGTTTCGTTGCAAAATACTGAATTTCTATCGACGCCATTCCAATTCAAAGAATTAAAAAAACTTCGAATTCTCAATTCTCTACGACGTCTAGACCATAAAATATTTTCAGGAACAAGCAAATCAAAATCATTTTTGTCTGTATTTATTCTTTGAGTTTGAGGTTGCAGAATGAATTCATCAAAATTCTTTTTATCAACATATCTTTGTTCTCGGTATCTTTGATTAGTTTGGTGTTTACTTTTATGAACCAATGAAATACCTATAGTTTGATACATAATAAATTGTCCATTATTTTTTACAGACAACCGAATAGGTTCGATAATAAATACCCCCTTCTTCATCAATTCTGTAAGAGTTAAATTCGCCTGAATCAGCATTATATCCAAACTCATTTCTCTCCTTTGAATTGACGATATAGTAATTTTGGTTGGATTTATCAGTCGAAGCAGGAGACAATATACCTTGATATTTTCGATCATTCTTTGATTCAAAGCATCGTTCCATCTCAATTGAAAAAGCAAATAACGTTTCAAGAACAAATCTAGTTCTGCTTCCGTGTTGCTTTTGTATTGTTTTGTCTTTTTATTTGTGTCTGATTCCGCGTAATCTTTTTCAAGATAGTTTTGATGTTTTGAGAAAACAGGGACCAGATTTCCTTTGTTTTCTATATCTGATCCACGCTCTCTTTTTCCTTGACTTGCGGGTTCTTTTGCTTCTTGAATTCGATTCTTTATTTTTTTATTTGATGGTAGAAAAAAGTTTTGTTTTTGGTTTTTATTTTGACTAACATTTTCATTTGTATTCAAATTTAAAAGAAGTAATTTGCTTGGTATAATCCACGGTTTTATTTTATATACATTATAAAGTAGTACAAATTCTGGGAAGAACCAAAATTCCAGATTCAATATGGGACGATTAAATATTTTTTCATTCATTCCCATCCAATCAAAAAATACTTTTTTCGAATTTTTTTTAGTTTTTTCTGGATTTTGATGAGTTGTAAGATAAAAAAGGCCTTTTTTATCAATTTTATCAATTATTTGATAATTATTAATACCAATTTTAGTATTTGGATTACTGTTGGTATCGATCTTAACCCAGGCCTCAATATCTCCTTTTTGTCTAACAGAAAAATGGATAATTTTCCAATCAAAATATTTTCTATCGAGCTTTCTTTCTATATCTAGAATATTGCCCTTTCTTAGATAATTATTGATATGAAGATTGCCGGGCATATCAAAAAAGTTGTGTTTGGACGTGTTGGAATTATAAGAAATTTCGAAGTTCTTATTTACTTGAAAGGATAATCTAGAAATAAATGAGTCACTTTTATTTTCATAATTAATCGATTTATATGATAAAAGATCATATCTATAACATTTTTTAAAATTATCTTTTTGGTTTGATAATGAATAGAGTTCAGAATCATTTTCTTTTTTGTAATGAATTAATTGGTCTTTTTCATATGAATTCCATTTGTTTAAGTTTCTATTTTTATTTTGAACCATACAACTTTGATTAACCCTAGTTCGCCATTTTTTTGGCATTAATCTAGACCATCTAATCTGAGATAAATCGTATTGATAATGCCGTCTTAACCAGTTTTTCCATTGATTGATTCTATAACTCTGAAGTTTATTATGTTTTAATTCAGAATGAAATATTCCTAGTGTTCTAAAATAGTCCTTTATTTTAGTCTTAAGGAAAAAAGACGTTCTGTTATATTGAAGAACAGATCTAAATTTAGACAAATTAATAACTTGGGTTTGTGATAATTTGTAAAATACATATGCTTGTGACAAGTAGGATAAATCAAAAAAAATATGTGAATTTTTCTTACTAATATTATAAAGTGACTTTTTTATAGTCGAAATAAAGATAAAGTGAATTTTTTTTTTTTTATTAATTTTTTCTTGATTTATTTCATTATTGGAAATGTATTTCTTAATCAATTTGTTTGTTGATTCAAGAAAGAGTTGTGTATTAATTCTGGGAATATTAATGATAGATAAAAATAGATCGATGTATAATCTTTGAATGAATAATTTTATAAAATAATGGAATTTCCATATTAATCGAGTATTTCTTCTTTTTAATATTTGGAAAATCTTTTTTGGCGATTCGAATTTTTTAATATTATTTGTTTTATTAGGACTAATGTCTATTTCTGGAGTTATTTTCTTTTTCTCTTTTGTAATTCTTTCTATTTTATTTTTTATTGTACTTGTTCTATCAGTCAAATCCTTCATTTTGGTTTCTATCAGTGAAGAATTTGCCCAATTTCCAGATTCAATTTGACTAAATGATTTGTTAATTATTTGATTACTAATTAGATAATCTTTTTCTTTTTTCGTTTCATTCGATTCAGATATTTCTTTGAATCTAAATAATACAATTGGATTTACTTTTAAAAGTTCTTTTTTTTTTTTTTTTAGAAATAGAATACTTTTGATAAGCCATTTTTTGGTTTCTTTTGAAACTCTTCTAAATAATTTTGTTTTTACTTTTAAAACTTTTAGAGTTATAAAATATTTCTTTTTGAATTTTCCAATTTTTTTTTCGAGTTCCTTAAAAATGGGCTCAAAAAAGGAAGGGCGCTTTCGGGGAGAACCAAAGGGAAGTTCAGCTTCCATTCCCCAAACTGTTAAAAAACAAAAATCATCTTTTTGTTTTTTCTTTTTCATTAGCTCTCCACGGGAGGGGTACAGTTTAGATATATGCCAAGGTTTCAGACAAAAAGGAAATAAAATTTTGATCTGAATCCCATCTCTCAACCAATTTTTTGGAAATTCTGTTTCTGATAATTGAACACCATTATAAGTACATTTAATCTGCATTTCGCTATTCCATTCCTGCAAATCTTCAGACCATTCAGGAAGTTGGAAGAATAACATACGCCCGAGATTTTTGGCTATTATCAATGAAGGTAATAGAATATATTTTCGAAGAATTGATTGAGTTATTAACATGTAACCTCTTATTATTTGCGCAAAAGGAATGCTATCCCAGGCTTCTGCTATCGCTATCCGTGCTTTTTCCTTTCTTTTGTTCTCCTCTTTTTTGTCCTTTTCTTTTTTCTCTTCTCTTTTTGTTTGTTCTTCTCTAGACTCTAGAATTTTGAATTCTCCCTCTTTACCTGTCCAATTTCTAAAAATTGGTTTAATAAGTCCCGAGATATCAAAAGAAAAAAGACGGGGGGGGGTTATTCTGTCGAGAAAAAGGGGGGAATGCGCATTTGCTTGAAATAGTTTCCAAATAGCTGTTTTGCGCCTTTG